AAGAATAACCAAGAAGATAAGAATAACCAAGAATGCTTGCCTAGAGTGTATGATCCTTTTTTAAACGGACCCTATCGTGGAACAATAAAAAAAGCGTATTCACGTTCAATGGTGGATGACTCAATCACGTCGACAGAAGATTCCATAGGAATGGTTTGGATAAATAAGATTCATGATATGCTTCCTACTGATTACCAAAAACTTGAACATAAAATGGATATATTTAATGGAGAATCATTATCGACAGACATTGGTCCTTTCTTGACCTCTATCAGTGAATTAGCTAGGAAATCAACAACTGGTTTTAATCTTAATTTGAAAAAGCTTGTTTTAATATCCGAACAAAGAAGATTTGATTCAGAAAATAAAACAAAATGTTTGAAATTTCTATTCGATGTAATTACAACTGATCCAAATAATCAAACAATTCAAAAAAAATCTATTGGAATAGAAGAAATCGGTAAAAAGATTCCTCGACGATCATACAAATTGATCGATTCTTTTGAAGAGCGGGAGGAGGAAAATGAGGAAGAATCAACAGAAAATCATGGGATTCGTTCAAGAAAAGCCAAACGTGTGGTAATTTATACTGATAAGGCGGATCCGGATCAGAATACCAATACTCATACTAGTACCAGTACTAATAGTGATCAAGCAGAAGAGTTGGCTTTGATACGTTACTCGCAACAATCAGATTTTCGTCGGGATATAGTAAAAGGATCCATGCGCGCTCAAAGACGTAAAATAGTTACTTGGGAAATGTTTCAAGCGAATGTGCATTCCCTGCTTTTTTTGGACAGAATAGACAAAACTTTTTTTTTTTCTTTTGATATCTCCCGAACAATGAATCTCATTTTTAGAAATTGGATAGATACAGGACCGAAATTCAAAACTTCGGATTCTGAGGAGGAAGAGGCAAAAGAAAAGGCAAAAAAAATTGCAGATAAAAAAAACGAGAATGAAAGGATAGCAATAGCAGAAACTTGGGATACTATTATATTTGCTCAAGCAATAAGAGGGACTATGTTAGTAACCCAATCAATTCTTAGAAAATACATCATATTGCCTTCATTGATAATAGCTAAAAACCTCGGCCGTATGCTCTTATTTCAATTCCCCGAGTGGTACGAGGATTTGAAGGAGTGGAATAGAGAAATGCATGTTAAATGCACCTATAATGGTGTTCAATTATCAGAAACAGAATTTCCGAAAAACTGGTTAACAGATGGTATTCAGATAAAAATCCTATTTCCTTTCTGTCTGAAACCCTGGCGCAAATCCAAACTACGATCCCATCATAGAGATCCAATCCAAAAGAAGGGGAAAACGGAAAATTTTTGTTTTTTAACAATCTGGGGAAGGGAAACCGAACTACCTTTTGGTTCTGCCCGACAACAACCTTCCTTTTTTGAACCTATTTATAATGAATTCGAAAAAAAAAAGAGAAAAGTGAAAAAAAAATGTTTTCTAGTTCTAAGAGTTTTCAAAAAAAAAACAAAACAGTTTATAAAAGTCTCAAAAGAAAAAACAAGATGGATTATCAAAACGGTTCTATTTTTAAAAAGAATAATAAAAGAGTTTGTAAACGTAAATACAATTTTCTTATTTGTATTGAAGAAAGTATATGAACCGAATGGAAATGGAAAAGATTCCATAATCAGAAGCAGTAATAAAATTGTTCCTGAATCGACCATTCGAATTAGATTCATGGATTGGGCAAATTATTCACTGACAGAAAAAAAAAGGAAAGATCTGTCCGATAGAACAACCCTAATCAGAAATCAAATAGAAAGGGGTGCAAAAGACAAAAGAAAAATATTTCTAACTCCGGATATAAATATTAGTCCTAACGATACAAGTTGTGGTGATAAAAGATCGGAATCGCAGAAACCTATTTGGCAGATATCAAAAAGAAGAAGTAACAGATTCATATTCATACGCAAATGGCACTATTTTTTGACATTTTTCAACGAAAGAATATACATACATATCTTTCTATGTACGGTTAATATTTCTAGAGTCAATGTACAACTTTTCCTTGAATCAACAAAAAATATTATCGATAAATACATTCACAATGATGAAAAAAATAAAGAAGGGATTGATGAAACAAATAAAAAAAAAATTCAATTTATTTCGACTATAAAAAAGTCTCTTTCTAATATTAGTAATAATAAATCAAAAATTTCTGGTGACCCATATTCCTTTTCACAAGCATCTGTATTTTACAAATTATCACAAATCGAAGCTATCAAGAAGTATCATTTGAGATCTCTACTTCAATATCGCGAAGCATATCTTATTCTTAAGGATAGAATCAGGAATTTTTTTGGAACACGAAGAATATTTGATTCCAAATCAAGGCATAAAAAACTTCCGAATTCTGGAATGAATGAATGGAAAAACTGGTTAAGGGGTCATTATCAATACAATTTATCTCAGGCTAGGTGGTCTAAATTAGTACCGCAAAAATGGCGAACTAGGGTCAATTGGCGTCGTACGATTCAAAATAAAGACTCAAAAAAGAATTCATATGAAAAAGCCCAATTCATTCATTACGAGAAAAAAAATGATTATGAAGTGAATTCATTGACGAGCAAAAAAGCAAAATTAAAAAAAAACTACAGATATGATCTTTTTTCATATAAATATATTAATTATGGGGATAGGAAAGACTCATATATTTATCCATCCTCATTACAAGTAAACGAGGACCGAGAGATTCCATATAACTACAACACACCTAAAATTGAACCATTTTATGTACTGGGGGATATATCTATTAGTGATTATCTAGGAGAAGAGTATATTATTGGTACGGGTAAAAGTACGGATAGAAAATATTTGGAGTGGAAAATTTTCGATTTATTTCTTAGAAAGAATATCGATATTGAGTCCTGGACCGATACGGATACCGGGACCAACATTAATAAAATGACTAAGACCGAGACTGATTATTATCAAATGATTGATAAGAAAGATCTTTTCTATCTCACGATTCATCAAGAAATCAACCCACCCAATCAAAAAAAAAAGTTTTTTTTGATGGGAATGAATAAAGAAATGCTATATCGTCCCATATTAAATCCGAAATCTTGGTTCTTCTCAGAATTTGTGCCACTTTATGATGCATATAAGATCAAACCGTGGATTATACCAATCAAATTACTTCTTTTCATTTTTAATGGAAATGAAAACATTAGTGAAAACAAAAACATTAATGGAAATCAAAAAAAGGATCTTCGTATATCATCTAATCAAAAAGAATATCTTGAATTAAAGAATCGAAATCAAGAAGAAAAAGAACAGCTCGGCCACGGAAATATTGGCTCAGACGCACGAAAACGACAAAAAGATTTTGAAAAGGATTACACGGAATCAGACATTCAAAAACGTGAAAAGAAAGGACAACCCGAGAGTAACAAGAAAGCAAAACTAGAGTTATTCCTGAAAAAATATTTGCTTTTTCAATTGAGATGGGATGATCCTTTGAATCACAGAATTTTCAATAATGTTAAGGTATATTGTTTCCTGCTTAGACTAATAAATGCAAAGGAAATTGCTATATCCTCTATTCAAGGAGGAGAAATGCACCTGGATGTAATGTTAATTCAGACGAATCTAACTCTTCCAGAATTGATAAAAAAGGGAATATTGATTCTCGAACCAGTACGTCTGTCTATAAAATGGGATAGACAATTTATTATGTATCAAACCATAGGTATCTCATTGGTCCATAATAATAAATGCCAAACTAATGAAAGATATCGAGAAAAAAGATATGTTGATGAGAATTATTTCAATGGATCCATTGTACAACAAAAAAAGATGCTTGTGAATAGAGACGAAAATCATTATGATTTGCTTGTTCCTGAAAATATTCTATCCCCTAGGCGTCGTAGAGAATTGAGAATTCTAATTTGTTTCAATTCCGGAAATAGGAATGTTATGGATAGAAATCCGGTATTTTTCAATGACAACAATGTAAGGAACTGGGGGCAATTTTTGGATGAGGACAAGCATATTGATACAGATATAAATAAATTCATTCAATTCAAATTGTTTCTTTGGCCCAATTATCGATTAGAGGATTTAGCTTGTATGAATCGCTACTGGTTTGATACCAATAATGGCAGCCGTTTCAGTATGTCAAGGATACATATGTATCCACGATTCGGAATTAGTTGATGGTTGGTACATTTCCTATATATCAGGTGTCGGATCCGGTATATGAATGTACACACACGCTGTGTTACATTCTAATACATGATACCGATTCAATAACGTCTCAATTGGATTGAATCTAGAAATGATTCGGCAGAATCTTCTTAGGTCAAAATCATTTTCTTTTGTGGGTACAGAAATTGCCCTTCTATCGAATCAAATTAAAAATTGTACTTACAATTCATTTGAATTTCATTTTGATTTGATTTGATAGAATAAAGTAATATATGAATAAATCCAGATTATTGGGTGTATCAGATCAAAATAACTGGCATTCTTATTATTCCTGATTGGTAAAATCCATATCTGTGGAAAAAAAAAAAAAAAGAGAGAAATTTTTATGGTTATGGTCAAAAATTCATTCATCTCAGTTATTCCGAAAGAAGAAAAAAACAAAGGATCTGTTGAATTTCAAGTAATCAGTTTCACCAATAAGATACAGAGACTTACTTCACATTTTGAATTGCACAGAAAAGATTATTTATCTCAGATAGGTTTGCGGAAAATTCTGGGAAAACGTCAACGGCTGCTGGCTTATTTGTCAAAGAAAAATAGAGTGCGTTATAAAAAATTAATTGATCAATTAGATATTCGGGAACCAAAAACTCGTTAATTTGAAGATTGTTTGAATTCTTTGGTTTATTAGATCTTGAATTTTGATGAACCTCATTTATTTCGTTTTCGGCAATTCATAGAATAATGGATCGGAGAAGAAAACATATGAATGTACCGGCTACAAGAAAAGACCTCATGATAGTTAATATGGGTCCTCACCACCCATCAATGCATGGTGTTCTTCGACTTATCGTTACTCTAGATGGTGAAGATGTTATTGACTGCGAACCCGTATTGGGTTATTTACACAGAGGGATGGAAAAAATTGCGGAAAACCGAACAATTATACAATATCTTCCTTATGTAACACGTTGGGATTATTTAGCTACTATGTTCACAGAGGCAATAACGGTAAATGCACCAGAACAATTAGGAAATATTCAAGTACCCAAAAGAGCCAGCTATATCAGAGTAATTATGCTGGAGCTGAGTCGTATAGCTTCTCATTTATTATGGCTTGGACCTTTTATGGCAGATATCGGTTCACAGACTCCCTTCTTCTATATTTTCAGAGAAAGGGAATTGCTATATGACCTATTCGAAGCTGCCACAGGTATGCGAATGATGCATAATTATTTCCGTATCGGGGGAGTCGCTGCTGATCTACCTCATGGCTGGATAGATAAATGTTTGGATTTCTGCGATTATTCTTTAACAGGAATTGTTGAATATCAAAAGCTTATTACGCAAAATCCCATTTTTTTGGAACGAGTTGAAGGGGTGGGCATTATTGGTGGGGAGGAAGCAATAAATTGGGGTTTATCGGGACCAATGCTACGAGCTTCCGGAATCCAATGGGATCTTCGTAAAGTTGATCATTATGAGTGTTACGATGAATTCGATTGGGAAGTCCAGTGGCAAAAAGAAGGAGACTCATTAGCTCGTTATTTAGTACGAATCAATGAAATGACGGAATCCATAAAAATTATTCAACAGGCTCTAGAAGGAATTCCGGGGGGGCCCTATGAGAACTTAGAAGTTCGACGCTTTGATAGAGCAAGTGATTCCGAATGGAATGGTTTTGAATATCGATTCATTAGTAAAAAGCCTTCTCCCACTTTTGAATTGTCGAAACAAGAACTTTATGTGAGAGTAGAAGCCCCAAAGGGAGAATTGGGAATTTTTCTGATAGGGGATAATAGTGTTTTTCCCTGGAGATGGAAAATTCGTCCACCTGGTTTCATCAATTTGCAAATTCTTCCTCAGCTAGTTAAAAGAATGAAATTGGCTGATATCATGACGATACTAGGTAGTATAGATATCATTATGGGAGAAGTTGATCGTTGAAATGATAATTGATACGACAGAAGTACAAGCTATCAATTCTTTTTCCAGATCGGAATCCTTAAAAGAGGTCATAGACCTCTTATGGCTGCTTGTCCCTATTTTTACTCCTGTATCGGGAATCACAATAGGCGTACTCGTGATTGTGTGGTTAGAAAGAGAAATATCTGCAGGGATACAACAACGTATCGGGCCTGAATATGCCGGCCCTTTGGGAATTCTTCAAGCTCTAGCAGATGGGACCAAACTACTTTTGAAAGAGGATCTTCTCCCATCTAGAGGAGATGTTCGTTTATTCAGTATGGGGCCATCTATAGCGGTCATATCAATTCTACTAAGCTATTTAGTAATTCCTTTTGGCTATCGCCTTGTTCTAGCCGATCTCAGTCTAGGCGTTTTTTTATGGATCGCTATTTCCAGTATTGCTCCTATTGGACTTCTTATGTCAGGATATGGATCGAATAATAAATATTCCTTTTCAGGTGGTCTACGAGCTGCTGCTCAATCTATTAGTTATGAAATACCATTAACTCCGTGTGTGTTATCAATATCTCTACGTGTGATTCGTTGGAACATGAACCTTTACCCCTTTCCTTTATTTCCAGGAAAGGGGTTGGATGTGTTGAATAGATACCTTTCTCTTTTTATTCATCATTCGGGTCGATGAGTTAAACCAGATAGTTATATGAGTGAAACAAAACAGCTTATGAATTTGCAGTAAGAAGATTGATTCTCATTCCCTATGTACGAGAGTAAAGTGGAAGTAAACATAAGCGGTCGAAACTGTTTACCCCAAGATTGGTTGATTAGTCATCATGACTTGAAGCGGGTGCAAAAGATCAACTGTATGGAGTTTCTACTATTGTATTCTATGTTGTTGTATGTTGTGTATGTTGTATGTATTACCATATCGGGGATCAATCAAAAATGAGTGGACGGTTAGGAACACAAAGGTACACAAAGGATTAGTGATGAAGATAATGTAAGGTATCCAAAGGGATATTTCTGCATAAAATAAAAGGAATCATAATGAGGGCTTTAAGTTCGTAGAAATGATCAAGCAGTACTTCCTCACGATTCCGATCCAGAGTATGCTTCTATCCACTGATTAAATAAATGACTGTCGAGAACGAAGTAATCCTTTGATTTGATTTTTTAGAAACCCCCCTTCTGAGTGAGAAAGAAGAACAGGAACGAAAGAAATGGAATGCAATAGGAAAACTGAATAATAAGAGATCTTTGTTTATTCTTTCTTTCCTCAATCCTATCCATATTCATACGGATAGAATTCTTATAATGATTTATCAACTATAACTTATGAATTAGTGTCTAATAATTTTTCGTACGAAAAGTATGGGTCGAAATATCTATTGAAACAACGAGTATTTTATTGAAGGATTAAGTTATTACTGAACTAAAAGAATTCTAAGTCTAATTAGAAAATAAAGGATGAGATCAATTCGGAAGCGCTTTTTTTTTTATTATGGCGGACGGAATTCCATTGGTCTAATTCGGGACTCTTCGATACATCTTTACTCTAATCTACACTACAAACATGCCGAGGTAATAATGAACCAGTCCTTAGATTTATTTGTGGCCATCGAGGAGCCGTATGAAGCTGAGGTTTCATGTGCGGTTCTGGAATAGCGATGGGAATAGTGATGTTATCATCGACTATGATTATCTAACAGTTCAAGTACAGTTGATATAGTTGAGGCACAGTCAAAATATGGGTTTTGGGGGTGGAATCTGTGGCGTCAACCTATAGGGTTTATAGTTTTTCTAATTTCTTCCCTAGCGGAATGTGAAAGATTACCTTTTGATTTACCAGAAGCAGAGGAGGAATTAGTAGCAGGTTATCAAACCGAATATTCAGGTATTAAATCTGGTTTATTTTACGTTGCTTCTTACCTAAATCTACTAGTTTCTTCATTATTTGTAACAGTTCTTTACTTGGGCGGGTGGAATTTCTCTATTCCGTACATATTCATTTCTGAACCTTTTGGAATAAATAAAACAGGTGGAGTCTTTGGAATGACAATTGGTATCCTTATTACATTAGCTAAAGCTTATTTGTTCCTGTTCATTCCTATCACAACAAGATGGACTTTACCTAGGATGAGAATGGACCAGCTATTAAACCTTGGGTGGAAATTTCTTTTACCTATTTCTCTAGGTAATCTATTATTAACAACTTCTTCCCAACTCGTTTCGCTATAACAAAATATGATATTCTAGATTCATAACCTATCTAGAGCAAGAGAAAGAAACATCAAACTATTCATGGATATCCACGATATGTTCCCTATGGTGACTGGGTTCATGAATTATGGTCAACAGACAATACGAGCTGCAAGGTATATTGGTCAAAGTTTCATGATTACCTTATCTCACGTGAATCGTTTACCTGTGACTATTCAATATCCTTATGAAAAATCGATCACATCGGAGCGTTTTCGTGGTCGAATCCATTTTGAATTTGATAAATGCATTGCTTGTGAAGTATGTGTTCGGGTATGCCCCATAGATCTACCCGTTGTTCATTGGAGATTGGAAACGGATATTAGAAAGAAACGATTGCTTAATTATAGTATTGATTTTGGAATCTGTATATTTTGTGGTAATTGTGTCGAGTATTGTCCAACAAACTGTTTATCAATGACTGAAGAATATGAACTTTCTACTTATGATCGTCACGAATTGAATTATAATCAAATTGCTTTGGGCCGGTTACCAATGTCAGTAATTGGAGATTACACAATTCGAACAATTACGAATTCGACTCCAATCAAAATAATCAGGGGTAAACCTCTTGATTCAAAAACGATTACCAATTACTAAGATTCCGTTTTGATCTAAAGTAAAGGAGTGAGGCTTCTTTCATTTTGCTAGGTCAGTAAATAACTATTGATTGGTGAGAATCAAGGCTTGATTTTGATTTAGAATGGATTCATAGATCTGTGATGATTTCAAAATATACAATTCCGAACTACTCTTTCAGATACAGTAGCGGGATTGATCCAATAACTGTATCTATATAAATCTACACCCCTTTAGGATTCAATTAGGAACGTATCATATACAAGAAAAAAATAAGGTAACCTCTTTTTTCTTGGATCGGTTAGTAAGTTTATGAAATATTTCGATTTATTTATCTCTTTTTTTACACATAATGGGTTTACCTGGACCAATACATGATATTCTTTTAGTATTTCTGGGATCAGGTCTTATATTAGGAGGTCTGGGGGTGGTCTTACTTACCAACCCAATTTATTCTGCTTTTTCATTGGGACTGGTTCTTGTTTGTATATCCTTATTCCATATTCCATCTAACTCCTATTTTGTAGCTGCTGCACAGCTCCTTATTTACGTAGGGGCTGTAAATGTTTTAATCCTATTTGCTGTGATGTTCATGAATGGTTCAGAATATTACAACGATTTCTATCTTTGGACCGTTGGGGATGGGGTCACTTCACTGGTTTGTACAAGTATTCTTTTTTCACTAATTACTACTATCTCGGATACGTCGTGGTACGGGATTGTTTGGACTACAAGATCAAATCAGATTATAGAGCAGGACCTAACAAGTAACGTTCAACAAATTGGGATTCATTTATCAACAGATTTTTACCTTCCATTTGAACTCATTTCTATAATTCTTTTAGTTGCTTTGATAGGTGCAATTGCTATGGCCCGGCAGTAAAGTAATTAAGTAATAAATACTTAGATCCAAAATAAAATAAATAAAGTCTTGTTTTGTTCTATGTTATCACATCCATTTTCCTTCAGTTCCATTTTCATATTCTATTGTTCATATATGAAATTGAAAGGGGTTTAGTTCGATCCATTACTAATACCTTACTTTGTTTCGTACTTA